TTTGATTCCAAATTCAGAGCAATGCCTATTGTACCCTCTTCAAATTCTACTAATTCCCCTGCCATTACTTCATCAAGACCATGAATACGAGCAATGCCATCGCCTACTTGAAGTACGGTGCCGGTATTCACAATCGTGACTTCTCGATTATATTGTTCAATACGTTCACGGATAATATTACTAATTTCGTCGGCTCGAATGGTTACCATTAGTGTCTCTTAATTCTTTTTCGGAAACAAAGGGAGAAAAAAAAAAAAAAAAAATAATGCCTACAGTAAAAGGGCTAATCAGTTATTTCTTTCATGGCCCCGAGCATGCCAATATTAGCACTGATGGTGCGTAAATGTAACTCGCTGTTCGAACAACTATTCAGAGTTCCTAGAGCTCCTTGTAAGGCTTGTTGGAAAACTCGCTGTCGGACCTGATTAATTGCTCTTTGTTGTTCAAAATGAATGGTTTCATTTTTGTAATTTTCTAATCGTTCCAAATTCTCATAAGTGGCATTAATCAAATTCTGTTTTTCTCGTTCTATCTCAGAGTATCCATTCACTCGAAACTCATCTGCTTCCATTTCCACTTTCCGTAAGCGAGCCCGGGCTTTTTCTAGCTGCTCAATAGCTCCTCCGCGTAGTTCTTCTGAATTTCGAATAGTACTCAGAATCCTCTGTTTTCGATTATCTAATAAATCACTTAATGAAAGTAGATTATTTTCCCATTCATTTCACAACTTCACTTCCATGATCTCTTCCCGAACCAAACATGAATCTTTCGATTCATTTGGCTCTCACGCTCAGTTACTTATGTTATGAGCATTCCCATATCTTTTAATGTAATGAGCCTACCCTCTCTTCTCTGTTCGTATTCCAAGATATGGAAACTGATACAAGACCAGAATAGTCAGAGGACTCTTCCGACCAGACAAAAAAAATCTGTAATTGTCAGCAAAGTTGTTTTTTTTTCTTCAAATCCAAAAAATTCTTCTTATTTTATACATAGGTCGTCGATTCAGCATTGGATAAAAAAAGGGCGAGACACCCATTTTTCCAGTAAATGGTTCAAATCATTTTATCGATATGAGTGTTCTATATCGGATAAATTGCCAACTATTCATTTTGAAACCATCTCCGTACTAACGTAGTGGTAGAAAGAGTACCATGTTGTGCCTGGACTTCAGGCGGTTTAGCTTTAACCATGTTAATGGTCCCACATTATTGGTTGATAGAGAATCAAAGTTGATTTACCAATGAGTCACGAAATGCTATGGTTCTTACATATGATTTCTTAATTTATTCAGAAGTAATTCGTCGAGATCGTGCACCTTTCTTCCCTATTTATAAATAAAAAAAAAAAAGAAAGTGCAGCCGGTTGGATCCAGCCTATTCTTGAAATACACAACTCGCACACACTCCCTTTCCAAAAAAGATCAATACACCAAGCACTACACTTAGATTTATTAGATTTGTTGCTAAAATATCGGTATTCAACCCGAAACTCCCGGCGGATGGCCAGTAACCCAAGGAAACGAAAGAATCGGTTACATTTTTCATATGCTCTCCTCTTATAGATAGGACTAACAAAATCGAACAGAGTTCTTTTTGTATCACTTCATCCCGTTTTTTTATTATTGATTTCTTTTTTTTTATTAATTGACTTATTTTAAATATGAATATATTCATTTCATTTGAAATCATTTTCAAATTTCAAAAATGGATTCTTTATTATTATTTTATTTCAATTGAAGTTCCCAATAAGATACTTATTAGGTCCCCGATTTCATGTCAATTGCGAAATACCTGCAACGCTTCCTAAAAGTCAAAAGGGGTTTCCATTAAATTAAGGACGGGAAGTGAGAAAGCGAGTGGATCTACTAATTCCTCATTCTCAAATCAGACCTTCCCCGGAGTATTGTCTCAACGAAGAAGTGGAGTGAAGTTTTGATATAATTCGAAGAAGCAAGCGGTAAGTCGACGGCAATAAAATAAGAAAAGAAGTACGTATTTTCACGTTTATAGAATAGGATTAAACAAAAGGATTCGCAAATAAAAGCGCTAATGCCACGACCAGTCCGTAAATTGTTAAAGCTTCCATAAAAGCCAGACTAAGCAATAAAGTACCTCGTATTTTACCCTCTGCTTCTGGTTGTCTCGCGATACCTTCTACGGCTTGGCCCGCAGCAGTACCTTGACCAACTCCAGGTCCAATAGAAGCAAGCCCTACGGCCAATCCAGCAGCAATAACGGAAGCGGCAGAAATCAGTGGATTCATGGTAAGTTCCTCGCACCAAAATAAAGAAATGGTTAATGATACAATCAACCAATGAATTATTACTTATTATTCCATCACTAAGATCCACCCGGTCAAAGTAACTAAGAACTCCGAATTGAAGTGATGATAGACTGAATCATCAGAACTACTTCGATATCTCGTTTTTAGTTCCTATCCATGGAGTCTTTGGAAATCCATACGGTTCTAGTTCTTCCATTTCTTTGTTCCGAACCAT